TAATCTATATGGGATTTCCGAAATTCTTAATTGAAGATAGACCGGGAAGAATTGAAGAATTACAGATGAATGTACAAAAAGAACTAAATTGTGTGAACCGAAAAATAAACATTACTGTTACAAGAATTGCAAATCCTTATGGACACCCTAACATTCTTGCAGAATTTATAGCCGGACAATTAAAGAATAGAGTTTCTTGTCGAAAAGCAATGAAAAAGGCTATTGAATTAACTGAACAGGCGAATACAAAAGGAATTCAAGTGCAAATCGCAGGGCGTATTAACGGAAAAGATATTGCACGCGTAGACTGGATCAGAGAGGGCAGGGTTCCTCTACAAACCATTGGAGCGAAAATTGATTATTCTTCCTATACAGTTCGGACTATCTATGGGGTATTAGGAATCAAAATTTGGATATTTATAGACAAAGAATAATAAGAATCATATTTTACTTGTCTTTAGATTCTATTTCGAGATATAACAAAAAATTATTTCATTTTTGACGTTCAATCAAAAAAAAAATGAGCAGTTCTAAATTCTATAAGGTTGAATAAAAATTTAATTGATCATTTGATTTGCTATGCTTAGTGTGTGACTCGTTGGTTTTTTTAAGATTAGGATTCACAAAATGGACCAGACCGGCCCATAGTATGAACTAATAACTCTAAGACTAATAACCAACTCATCGCTTCACATTATCTGGATCCAAGAAATCAGTCAAGATATGATATATCAGTCATATCATTATAGCAACTAAAAGCTTCTTTTGCATAATCAAAGGAAAAACCAATCTGATTATGAGTATAAGTTGTGAAGCAAAATAACAAGTAGACAGATAAATGGAAGAATGAGAGAAAGAGAGAAAAAGAAAGAGTAATGATATATGATTCCTATATGTAAGGTCTATGAGTCATCTCATAAATAAAAAAAAAAAAGCAATGTAATAAGGCATCAATGCGGATTCATCCCTAATTAGATGAATATCTGTTCATCGAACAAAAAATCAAGCAAGAGCCTTGAGTCAATAAAGACTGAGAAGATTGATTCAAGAGAAAATTAAGCAATTTGATTGGGGGCTCCATTGTCAAATTCAGACCTAACCATTAATCGAGAAGCGATGGGAACGACGGAACCCGTAAATGCAAAGGATTCTCTTAAAAATGAAAACGAATCCTAATGATTCATGGGTGGGATGGCGGAACAAACCAGAGACCAATTCATTTCTTTTTATTCGAAATCTGAGAGGTCATGAGATAACCCGACAATTCAAATAGATATTGAAAGAGTAAATATTCGCCCGCGAAAGTTTTATTGGATTACTCACGTTGATCCAATATGATTCAAAATGCAAAATAAAATAAGCATTCCTTATAACAAGACATTCATTATCTAGAAATAAAATAGAAAAAAATCCAGATTGAATTCTATATATTCATATTCAAATAAAATATTAAAATTTATAATAGATTGAATTCAATCTTATCTTAAAGAATCCCATGATTCAATCTATTATTTATTAAAACCTTTTTAGTGATTTTTTGCGAGGAGCTGGATGAGAAGAAATTCTCATGTCCAGTTCTGTAGTAGAGATGGAATTGAGAAAGAGGCATCAACTATAACCCGAAAAGAACCAGATTCCGTAAACAACATAGAGGAAGACTGAAAGGAATATCTTGTAGCGGTAATCGTATTTGTTTCGGCCGATATGCTCTTCAAGCACTTGAACCTGCTTGGATTACATCTAGACAAATAGAAGCCGGCCGACGCGCAATGACACGAAATATACGACGGGGTGGAAAAATATGGGTACGTATATTTCCAGACAAACCAGTTACAGTAAGACCTACAGAAACACGTATGGGTTCGGGCAAAGGATCTCCCGAGTATTGGGTAGCTGTCGTTAAACCAGGTAGAATCCTTTATGAAATGGGTGGAGTGGCCGAAAATATAGCCAAAAAGGCTGTTTTAATCGCAGCATCAAAAATGCCTATAAAAACTCAATTCATTATTTCAGGATAGAAATATAGAAAATCAAGAGAAAGAGGTCTTAGAAATTAAAAAACAATTGTGGATTTTATTTTTTTGACAAACAATATTTATTTTTTTCTTCGTCCTTTGTTGCATTGAAAGAAGAGATTCAAAAATGATTCAACCTCAGACCATTTTGAATGTAGCAGATAACAGCGGAGCCAAAAAGTTAATGTGTATTCGAATTATAGGAGCCAGTAATCGCCGGTATGCTCATATCGGTGACGTTATTGTTGCTGTGATCAAGGAAGCAATACCTAATACACCTCTGGAAAGATCAGAAGTGATCAGAGCTGTAATTGTACGTACTTGTAAAGAACTCAAGCGCGACAACGGTATTATAATACGATATGATGACAATGCTGCAGTTGTAATTGATCAAGAAGGAAATCCAAAAGGAACTCGAATTTTTGGAGCAATCGCCCGGGAATTGAGACAGTTAAATTTCACTAAAATAGTTTCATTAGCTCCTGAAGTGTTATAAGTATAAGATGAGACTTCAATAGAATTATCTATTGAAACGAAATTATTGAAATGATATAGATTTGTTGTGGATTATGTCTCAAGTAGATTCTATTATGTCTTATGCATATACCTTTAATACTAATAAATAAAAAAACATGTTGATTATATCCAAATTCGGGAGAAAGAAGAATTTACGATGGGGAGGGACCCTATTGCTGAAATAATAACCTCTATACGAAATGCTGACATGAATAGAAAAGGAACAATTCGAATAGCATCGACTAACATCACCGAAACCATTGTTAAAATACTTTTACGAGAAGGTTTTATTGAGACCGTAAGAAAACATCAGGAAAGCAAGAAATACTTTTTCGTTTTAACCCTACGACATAGAAGAAATAGGAAAGGACCCTATCAAACTACTTTAAATTTAAAACGGATAAGTCGACCCGGTCTACGAATCTATTCTAACTATCAAAAAATTCCTAGAATTTTAGGCGGGATAGGTATTGTAATTGTTTCTACTTCTCGAGGTATAATGACAGACCGAGACGCTCGACTAGAAGGAATTGGCGGAGAAATTTTGTGTTATATATGGTAATCAATCCATTTAATAGAATATCCGAATTGTATCCGAAACCTTCCTCCTATTTGTGAAAAAAAAAAGAAAAGGGCAAATTGTCTACTAATATTACTCCTCCTGTCCTACATTAGTTGATACTTCGAAATACCTGAAATGAAAGAAAAATAAAAAAAAAAATTCATGAAGGTTTAATTACTGAATTTTTTCTCAATGGTATGATCAGGATTCCTTTCAATAATGAATATATGATTGTAGAGTATGCTTTAGAAACGACCTAAAGAAGTTTTTTATACGTATACTATCAGTAGATAGGGTAAAAATTAAATTTCAATTAATTTAAAGTAAATCATTATGATTCAACCTGCCGGGGCATATAATTGTTAAAATCCCTAACAAGGGTTCGATAACAAGGGTTAGAATAATTAGGTGTTTTTTCAACTTCAAGATTCCTTTCAGGGGGCTACATTTGAGGGTTAAAAAATTTCAAGAAACTTATTTTTTTCCAATGAATTCGAGATTAAGGAATAACAGCTATGAAAATAAGGGCTTCTGTTCGTAAAATTTGTGAAAAATGTCGGCTAATCTGCAGGAGGGGACGAATTATTGTAATTTGTTCGAATCCGAGACATAAACAAAGACAAGGATAATTCTTCTAGTAAAAAAAAAGAGACTCCTAAAGCAATCTTCCATTTTATTTTAAATAAAACGATAAAGAAATAAAAATGGAAGATCTATTTTGACATGAAATGGATATATCCATATATCTCTGACTTATTTTTATAAAATGATAAAATATGGCAAAACCTATACCAAAAGCCGGTTCACGTAGAAATGCACGCATTGGGTCACGTAAGGGTGCACGTAGAATACCAAAGGGGGTTATTCATGTTCAAGCAAGTTTCAATAACACCATTATTACTGTTACAGATGTAAGGGGTCGGGTGATTTCTTGGTTCTCCGCCGGTACTTGTGGATTCAGGGGTACAAGAAGAGGGACGCCCTTTGCTGCTCAAATCGCAGCAGGAAATGCTATTCGAGCAGTAGTGGATCAAGGTATGCAACGAGCAGAAGTTATGATAAAAGGTCCGGGTCTCGGAAGAGATGCAGCATTACGAGCTATTCGTAGAAGTGGTTTAGTATTAAATTTCGTACGGGATGTAACTCCTATGCCACATAATGGCTGTAGACCTCCTAAAAAAAGACGTGTGTAAGAATAAAAATAAAGACTAAAGAGATTTCAAGAGAAATAAATGATTTAATGAGTTGATCACAGACAAAAAGAATATTACTATGGTTCGAGAGAAAGTAAAAGTATCTACTCGGACACTACAGTGGAAGTGTGTTGAATCAAGAATAGATAGTAAACGTCTTTATTATGGACGCTTTATTCTATCTCCACTTATGAAAGGCCAGGCCGACACAATAGGCATTTCGATGCGAAGGGCTTTGCTTGGAGAAATAGAAGGAACATGTATTACACGTGCAAAATCTGAGAAAGTACCACATGAATATTCTACTATAGCGGGTATTCAAGAATCGGTGCATGAAATTTTCATGAATTTGAAAGAAATTGTATTGAGAAGTAATCTGTATGGAACTCGCAAGGCATTTATTTGTGTCAAAGGTCCCGGATATGTAACTTCTCAAGACATCATCTTACCGCCCTCTGTGGAAATAATTGATAATACACAGCATATAGCTAGCCTAACAGAACCAATTGATTTGTGTATTGGATTACAAATTGAAAGGAATAGAGGATACGGTATAAAAACGCCAAATAACTTTCACGACAGAAGTTATCCTATAGATAATGTTGTATTCATGCCGGTTCGAAATGTGAATCATAGTATTCATTCTTATAGGAATGGTAATAAAAAACAAGAAATACTTTTTCTTGAAATATGGACAAATGGAAGTTTAACTCC